ATTATAAGAAATTTTTTAAATCAAAAATGAATCTTTGTGAACAATGTGGATATCATTTGAAAATGAGTAGTTCTGATAGAATCGAACTTTCGATCGATCGGGGTACTTGGGAGCCTATGGATGAAGACATGGTTTCTCTGGATCCCATTCAATTTCATTCGGAGGAGGAGCCTTATAAAAATCGTATCGATTCTTATCAAAGAAAGACAGGATTAACCGAGGCTGTTCAAACAGGCATAGGGCAATTAAACGGTATTTCCGTAGCAATAGGGGTTATGGATTTTCAGTTTATGGGGGGTAGTATGGGATCCGTAGTCGGGGAGAAAATTACCCGTTTGATTGAATATGCTACTAAAGAATTTCTACCTCTTATTATAGTGTGTGCTTCCGGAGGGGCACGTATGCAAGAAGGAAGTTTGAGCTTGATGCAAATGGCTAAAATATCTTCTGCTTTATATGATTATCAATCAAATAAAAAGTTATTCTATGTACCAATCCTTACATCTCCTACTACTGGTGGGGTGACAGCCAGTTTTGGTATGTTGGGGGATATCATTATTGCCGAACCCAATGCCTACATTGCCTTTGCGGGTAAAAGAGTAATTGAACAAACATTGAATAAAACAGTACCCGAAGGTTCACAAGCGTCTGAGTATTTATTCCAGAAGGGTTTATTCGATCTAATCGTACCACGTAATCCTTTAAAAGGCGTTCTGAGTGAGTTATTTCAACTCCACACTTTCTTTCCTTTGAATCAAAATTAGAACATTAAGTCCATTATTTTGAGCAAACGAGTAATTAGTTTATCGGAATACAAGTGAAATTGAGACGAATGGGTTTTCTTTGTTGACATACGATCTAATTGTATAACGAATCAAAAGTCACATAAAATCGGAAATCTGACCCTTTTTCTATATTCCTGATTATTGATCAAGAAGTCTCTATTAACAAGATAAAAGATGAAATTCTTTTTTTCGTGAAATTAGGCAAATAAAAAAATCTTCTTCTCGTCATATATAATGAAATTAAAATCTAGAAAATATAGTATAGAATTTTTTATCTTTCTATAGCGTACGATAATCCTATTTTGACTAAGAATCCCTGCTGGATGGGATTCTAACAAACCCTTGAATCAATATAAATAGAATCTAATTCATTAAAAAAAACTTTTTGCTTAGTGAATGAAATTCGAAGACAAGAGCAAAAAATGAAGAAAATAATATCTCATCCATATCCTCTCAAATTTTTCATGTAGAAAGATGAAAAACTACATTATATACTCACTTAGACTTAGATAGTAGATACTTATATTATTTTTAATTAATAATGAATTCTTAATAGATATAGATATTAATAAAAATTTTAAGTAGTAATAATTCCAATTTAGAATTATCAAATTATAATCAAATCAAATTATTATAATATAAATACTATATTATATTANNAATACAAATACTATATTATATTATTATATTTATTATATTATTATTATATATATAAGTAAGATATAAGTATAATAAATAATAAATAAATTAAATATATATAAGATATAAGTAAGATCTTTATATATATTATATAATAAGATAAGATATCTTTATATTATAAATAATATTATAAATAATAAATATAAAATCTAAATAATAATAACAGGTACAAATAGTAAATCGAGGTACCCATTCTATGACAACTCTTAATTTTCCCTCTGTTTTGGTCCCTTTAGTAGGCCTAGTATTTCCGGCAATCGCAATGGCTTCTTTATTTCTTCATGTTCAAAAAAACAAGATTGTTTAGAGCCGAGGGCGCAAAATATTCTCTTTTTTTTTTTTCAAAACTGACGCTTGTATCATAACACAGATATCCATTTAGCTAAATATGGTATAAGAGGCTTCCGTCGAAATCTCCCCAAAATGCTATTAGCTAGTTTCAAATAGACCCGAATCGGCGAATAGCTGAACTGTAAAGTTGGTCTATCTATATACATGTGGCTATCTTTAGTGAGTCATACGAAGGGTGTGTTATTAGTTTAGATCTAACCAATTTAATGAATTACTCCTAAAGGTTCACATCAAACTAGTGCTAGTTGATGCGAGTTACTTCGGAAATAAACGGCAAATTCATTTGGGGTATTCTCTCAATTCCAAAAAAAGCAACCGGATCAAGTATGAGTTGTCGATCAGAACATATATGGATAGAACCTATAACGGGGGCTCGAAAAACAAGTAATTTCTGCTGGGCTGTTATCCTTTTTTTAGGTTCATTAGGATTCTTGTTGGTTGGAACCTCGAGTTATCTTGGTAGAAATTTGATATCTTTATTTCCGTCTCAGCAAATAGTTTTTTTTCCACAAGGGATTGTGATGTCTTTCTATGGGATCGCGGGTCTTTTTATTAGCTCCTATTTGTGGTGCACAATTTCGTGGAATGTAGGTAGTGGTTATGATCGATTTGATAGAAAAGACGGAATAGTGTGTATCTTTCGTTGGGGATTCCCTGGAAAAAATCGTCGGGTCTTCCTCCGATTTCTTATAAAAGATATTCAGTCCGTCAGAATAGAAGTTAAAGAGGGTATTTATGCTCGTCGTGTCCTTTATATGGATATCAGAGGCCAGGGAGCCATTCCATTGACTCGTACTGATGAGAATTTTACTCCACGGGAAATGGAACAAAAAGCTGCTGAATTGGCTTATTTCTTGCGTGTACCTATTGAAGTATTTTAAGAAATCAGCTGAGAAATTAATGCTTTCTCGCGGGAGGGCAAAAAAGCAAGAATCCTCTTTTTCTATAACATAACTTAATTGAGGTTTCTTCAGAACATTCATTCGAGTCAAAGCAGACGTATATGGAACAAGTATAAAAAAACCTTTTTGGGGGATCTTTTATATGTATCGAAATATACACATACACAACTCAATTATATATTAAATAAGAAAAAAAGAAAATCTCATAATCAACCATTTCGAAATAAGGAAATTCCCCCTTTTTAGTTGTTGGAATTGAAACTTTAGATTCAGATAGATCATATCTTGTAATTTTTTTGAAGCTTCTTTTTAGACTTTTTGTGCTCCTTAATGACGAAAAATTTGGATCTCTTATAATGTAGCCAATTTATTTATGTCGTTTTTTGTCACTCATTTTTCACAATATTTTTCAGAAAATTACCTCAATTATTCTATCGATGACTACTCATAGTCAGTTAAATTTTTTCGAAATATTAGAGGTTTTTTTTATATAATGATAGAAAAGGAGAATGATAGAAAAGGAGAATGATAGAAAAAGAGTTCTTTTGTCTCAAAATCTGAATACTATTCATATTCATTATTTAAAGTGGTTTTTCCGGGCGTTCATCGAAAAGAGATATATGCTTCGAATTTGACTGATTGAGATATAGGGAAACAATTTTTATTATATTATTTATTCATATATATTCATTCGAATTTTTCATCTTTTTCCGTATTTTTTTCTAGATTCAAGGCCTAACCACGAAATCACAAATAAAAAAGAGTGAATAGATTCATAGGTTTGATAACTTGTAATAGAACTGATGCGTGAGAGAAATATTAGATTACATAGAGTCGACGAATGAGACGGGTTCATTAACAATTCACAGATGAAAAAATGGCAAAAAAGAAAGCATTCACTCCTCTTTTATATCTTGCATCTATAGTATTTTTGCCCTGGTGGATTTCTCTCTCCTTTCAAAAAAGTCTGGAATCATGGGTTACTAATTGGTGGAACACTAGGCAATCCGAAACTTTTTTGAATGATCTTGAAGAAAAGAGTATTCTAGAAAAATTCATAGAATTAGAGGAACTCCTCTTCTTAGAGGAAATGATCAAGGAATACTCGGAGACACATCTACAAAACCTTCGTATAGGAATTCACAAAGAAACAATCCAATTAATCAAGATACACAACGAGGGTCGTATTCATACGATTTTGCACTTCTCGACAAATATAATATGTTTCATTATTCTAAGTGGTTATTCTATTTTGGGTAATAAAGAACTCGTTATTCTTAATTCTTGGGCTCAAGAATTCCTATATAACTTAAGTGACACAATAAAAGCTTTTTCTCTTCTTTTATTAACTGATTTATGTATCGGATTTCATTCGCCCCATGGTTGGGAACTGATGATTGGCTTTGTCTACAAGGATTTTGGATTTGTTCATAATGATCAAATTATATCTGGCCTTGTTTCCACTTTTCCAGTCATTCTAGATACAATTTTAAAATATTGGATTTTCCGTTATTTAAATCGCGTATCTCCGTCACTTGTAGTGATTTATCATTCAATGAATGACTGAAAAATTATCTACCTAATCCAATTATAATGTTTCTTACTTTGCAGTTGTACATAAGCAAAGCATTGAAAATCGCTTTCTATTTCTACCCATCCCGGAGATTCATCCTATATTCCTATATATATTAATTGAGTCAAAACAAATTATTCCAGTAAATAACAGAATCGTGGATAGGAAACTCCATTAGTGACCTACCCAAATTTATTGTATAAATATATTTTCGGGATCAATGGTTGGACCATGCAAACTAGAAATACTTTTTCTTGGATAAAGGAACAAATTACTCGATCTATTTCCATATCGCTCATGATATATATCATCACTCGTACATCCATTTCAAATGCATATCCCATTTTTGCACAGCAGGGTTATGAAAATCCACGAGAAGCGACTGGACGTATTGTATGCGCCAATTGCCATTTAGCTAATAAACCGGTGGATATTGAGGTTCCGCAAGCGGTACTTCCCGATACTGTATTTGAAGCAGTTGTTCGAATTCCTTATGATATGCAAGTGAAACAAGTTCTTGCTAATGGTAAAAAAGGAGTCCTGAATGTGGGAGCTGTTCTTATTTTACCAGAGGGTTTTGAATTAGCCCCTCCCGATCGTATTTCCCCCGAGATAAAAGAAAAGATGGGCAATCTGTCTTTTCAGAGCTATCGCCCCAATCAAAAAAATATTCTTGTCATAGGCCCTGTT